CTTTATTTCTTTTAGTTTGATTTCCCATCTCAAGAAGTCATTGATTGAACAATTAACGGATGATCCGCGGAGTTAAGTTATACAGTAACTTCTTCGGATTTGTAAAAGGAGTAGAGCAGACCCTGTCCATTTTTCATGCTTAAACATGAGATGAATCAAAAAAAGCATAAAAACTTTTCTAGTAGTCTAAAACAAATGTTAAATGTGTGATATGTGGATCGCTCAACAGAAGAAAGATCTCATTTTCTTATGTGTCGGATCTCTTTGGCCAATCACTAATCGCTTCGTCTACGATAGAAAGAAAATATGTATTGTCGTAATAGCAGAACGACTTTCTTTTAGATTTTAGAAAGGTAAAAGAAAAAGGGGAAATAAATAAAGAAAAAAAAATAGTATTAGTTTTTCTTATTGTAATATCCATAATTATGATAAGAGCTGATTCACTAAAATAGAATATTTAGGAAAAATTAGGTTGGAAAAAATCGCCTATCATGCGTAGATTTGAGTTTCGAAATACAATTATGGTAATCATTCATTACTGTATTCCAGTACAATTTGGAAGACATTTTTCTTTTTTTAGGGCTTCGCAAAATGATCAATAAAGAATTGATACGGTTCGATTGAGCAATTAGTAGTGCCCAGCCCTAGAGTCCACTCCTTCCCCATACTACAAGTGAAAGGGAAAATGTAAAGACTACCATTAAAGCAGCCCAAGCAAGACTTACTATATCCATGTGAATTATGTCCCCTATTTCTATGAAGGAATTATTCTATTATTGATTAATAATCATAGCGGAATCAATGGCGCAGAGTCAAAATAGGTAAGACTATTTATTGATGAACCAATTCAATGAATACACTCGTAACAAGTTTCTATATTTTAGGGTTTCTGGTAAAATCAGGAAGCATTTAGTACAAATACGATGATACACACGTCTTTTCCTTGGAAATATCAAAGGAATGCTTCTATATGGAGCATGTAAGAATAGTAAGACCTATTGTTTGTTTTGATATTAATGCCTTTCCTTACTAAGCAAAAAGCATAAAAATATACCATCACGATAGATAACTATCTATCAGATACCTCTATTTCCTATTTGATCTAAGCTTACTGTCTTTCTTTCTGTGAAAGAATCCGGAGAACTCACCACCACTATTAATTAATACATTCTTTTTTTTTCAACTTTAACCTTTACTCTTTTAATACCAGACGGAGTCACGAGACACTACTTTGAATAAGGGTAATTTAAGAGATCTTGTTATTATAGTCTTTCGTATAATCTCTTCTTCAATTCTAGTAGCAAAAATAGAGTGTCCCTTAGGAACCTTTGGATACCGAGATTTCCGACCTTAGTTCTGAATCCCGGAATTGACTCTCACCATTTATTTGATTCAATTGAAAAATCAAATAAATGGTGAGAGTCAATCATTAAAGTAATAAGTGAGAGTTGCTTCATCCCTATTGATACCGATTTGGGCTACACCTCAATTTTGAGAAAAAAAAATTACAGTCTTTTAGAAAACCTACACCATGGGTTATCAAAATCGAGTATTGACACGCCCACTTAGTCCTTTGCCTCTGCTTCTTGCGGAGCAAGAATTCGTCGAATTAGATCGGCAAGATAGGAAAGAAATAAAAAATCTTTTGTTGATCAGGCGACACCCGGATTTGAACTGGGGATAAAGGATTTGCAGTCCCCCGCCTTACCACTTGGCCATGCCGCCAAATTCGGTCCAAAATGGATAAAAATATTATCTATATTCTAATTCTATTACTCACTCCTTTTTTTATCTTGAATACCATTGTACTTATCCTTTTTTAAAAAGAAATTCCTGTTTTTTATTGGATCTAGTTTAGATTCTCCTCTTCGATTGATTGTATCTTAAAATATACATTGCTTAAAAACATCCCTTCTCTTTTTTATTGAGAGTAGAAAAAATGGATTTCCGGTCACAGACTGCAAAATTCAGGACAAATTGGAACCATTAACAATTTACTTTGAATTAGCGAACGATTCTTCCATTTTTATCTCCAATGAAATTTTGTTTCATTGAATAGCAAAAGAAAATAAAATTGATTTATGACTAATCAGTATTCATTTTTTTTTTCAATAAGCAATCCTTTTCAATTATCAATTATAATTATAATAACATATATGTGTATATGTAAACTCCAGAACAGAAATTGTTACCCAGATATCAAACCGGATATCTCTCTTATGTACATATCCCTATAGAGAATTCTCCTGTTTCAATTTTTCATTGAATATATTGAATAGAAAATACAAATTTTGATGGAGTGTGACTCACGTTGTCCCAAGTGAAATTACAATAAAAGATGTGATATATGGATAAAATAGATAGCCGTATCAGCATGTACTTAATAAAATAAATACAATTACAATAAATACTATTCTTATTATATTTTCTATTTATATTACGCAATTCAATCATATTCTATAAATTCCACTGACTACCAAAAAGAATCCGCGAATTCTTT